TTGTCCTACACTAGCACTTCCGCGCAATAATTCTACCAAAGGCGATCCTATTACAGGAATAGCTTCAGGCACACCCGTTACAATTTTGACTGCCCAGTAACCAATTTGGTCCCGAGGTAAGGAATAACCAGTTACACCAAACGATGCAGTCAATACAGCCAGAACCACACCTGTAACCCAAGTTAATTCGCGAGGTTTTTTAAATCCACCGGTGAGATATACACGAAATACATGGAGAATCATCATTAGGACCATCATACTTGCCGACCATCGATGGACTGATCGGATTAACCAACCAAAATTAGCTTCAGTCATTATGTATTGAACTGAAGCAAAAGCATCAGTAACAGTCGGACGGTAATAAAAAGTCATAGCAAATCCTGTAGCCACTTGTACTAAAAAACAAGTAAGCGTAATTCCCCCTAGACAATAAAATATGTTTACATGCGGAGGAACATATTTACTGGTTATATCATCCGCAATCGCCTGAATCTCAAGACGCTCTTCAAACCAATCATAGACTTTATTGAGATAGGTGCAATCCCCTCTCCGAGAACCGTATATGAGACTTTCATCTCGTACAGCTCAAGCAAAAACACCTAAATACTGGTTGAACGGATATGTAATAGAAAGTTTGAAACTTCTTAATTTCCAATTCAACCTGCTCAGAAGAAAAAAATACGAAAGCTCTTCTTTGTGGCGAGAATACTCAAATATCAAGTTGGCTCAGTCATCTTTCTCTTGATTCTTACGGGCCTCTTGAATCCTCTTTTCCCTATCTCACTCTTTTTCTTTTATTATTATTATTTGTCTTTTGCTTTATTATTGAGAGGAATTATCTTGTTAAGACCCTATGAATGGATTAAACCTCAGATTCATACTAGAACCACGATGATTCAATAACAATACTAAACTAAGCCCAAGGATTCCCTGAGTCAGAACTATTGGACCATCACTGATTCCAATAATGATCAAAATCCAAAAAAGATTTGTAGAAAGATTTGTCTTTGATTCAAAATAAGCAGAAAGATTTGAAGGAAGAAAGAACTTCGATTTCTATTTCTAAATTATCCTTCTTTGCATTTTTTTGGAGTCCGGATGCGAGGTTTGAATATGAAGTATGAATCATAGTTCAAATATTTCTGAATCGATTTCATATATTCCGTGTTCCAGATACTAGACTAAATATCCGACGAAGTAGAATCATCTCTATCAGGATGACAGGCTCATTCTCTGTACTATTATTAGGATCGATTCTAACAAGTCACACACTCATATTCCAGAAATACAGAAAGAAAGAAATTCCACAGTCGAACTACCAAACTAGAATGACCTAGAAATCCAAACTCTAAATGATTCGAAAAGCTAGGACGTGGGCGATTTTATAGATCTAATTCATTGAAATTCCATCCAATAAAACGGAAGAATTATAAATCTCCAAAATAATAGATAGAAAGACCGCAAATAGAGCCATTGCTACCCCCATCAAAGGGGTCGTCCCCCATCCAGGAGCTACTTTACCATATTCCGAATTCAACGGTTTTAATAAACTCCCTATATTAGTTCGTCGTGGACCCGATCTAGAACCATTCTCAAAAGTTTGTGTAGCCATAAATTATTGTATTCATTGAAATCGGTTGACTTTGTATACCATTCCATTGTAAATAAACGATCTTAACATAGATCCATTGTGATCTTGAAATTGTATAATAATGGAAACAGCAACCCTAGTCGCCATCTTTCTATCTGGTTTACTTGTCAGTTTTACTGGGTACGCCTTATATACCGCTTTTGGGCAACCTTCTCAACAACTACGAGATCCATTCGAGGAACATGGGGACTAATTGAAGTAAAGTTGAAGTAAAGAGCCTCCCAATATATTGGGAGGCTCTTTACTTCAATTGAGATAATAAAAAATCCCTTTCTTTTTTTTTATTTTTTAGTTGGAACTTTCGGCGGTTCTCTAAAAAAGATAGCAAAAAAAATTATCCCTAGAGTCGAGACTAAGAGGAATGTATAAACCAATGCTTCCATAGATTTGATCGTGGTTCACAACAATTATAGCTTCCATACCTGTTTGTTTTTTTCTTTTTAGAGAGAGCCCTGCTCGGCTAAAGAAAGAGTAAGAAAAAAATGACGATTCAAATCAAGATTTCTTTGTCAAATTAGAAAATGAAAATAGAGTCGAAAGACAGCCCCAAAATGTTGTATCAGACTCTTTTTGTAGTCGGATCCCCGAGTTTTTGGAATGCCCCAAATTCGACTTGAGCATCCAAATCTGGGTCAATACCAGCGAAAACATCTCTAAACAAGGTTCGAGCACCATGCCAAATATGTCCGAAGAAGAAGAGCAAAGCAAATGAAGCATGTCCAAAAGTAAACCAACCCCTTGGACTGCTACGAAAAACACCATCGGATTTCAAAGTAGCACGATCTAATTCAAAAATTTCTCCCAATTGGGCACGCCTAGCATATTTTTTGACAGTAGCAGGATCACTATAACTGACTCCATTGAGCTCACCCCCGTAGAACTCAATAGTTACGCCTACCTGTTCGACACTATACTTAGATTCTGCCCTTCGAAAAGGAACATCAGCTCTAACAATCCCGTCTCCGTCTACCAAAACGACCGGAAATGTTTCAAAAAAGGTAGGCATACGGCGTACAAAAAGTTCACGCCCTTCTTTATCTCGAAAGATAGGATGTCCTAACCATCCGACCGCTATTCCATCCCCATTATCCATTGATCCCGCCCTAAATAATCCCCCCTTTGCCGGATTATTTCCGATGTAATCATAAAAGGCTAATTTTTCGGGAATTTTAGACCAAGCTTCTGATAAACTTTGATTTTCGCCTAACCCAGCACTAACTCTTCGATATATTTCTTGTTGGAAGTATCCCTGATCCCATTGATAACGAGTAGGCCCAAATAATTCGATGGGGGTAGTCGCCGAACCATACCACATAGTTCCGGAAACAACAAAAGCTGCAAAAAAGACAGCAGCGATGCTACTGGAAAGTACAGTCTCAATATTGCCCATACGCAATCCTTTATATAGACGTTGGGGCGGGCGGACGCTAAGATGGAATAGGCCTGCTAATATCCCCAAAGTCCCTGCTGCAATATGATGAGAGGCTATTCCCCCCGGAACAAAAGGATCAAAACCTTCTACACCCCACGACGGATTTACAGATTCTACTTTTCCCGTTAGCCCATAAGGATCGGACACCCATATGCCAGGACCATACAAGCCTGTTACATGAAATGCACCAAAACCAAAGCAAGCCACCCCGGCAAGAAATAAATGGATTCCAAAGATCTTGGGCAAATCCAAAGAAGGTTTTCCTGTACGTTCATCACAAAAGATTTCTAGATCCCAATACACCCAATGCCAAATAGCTGCCAAAAAGCACAATCCAGAAAACACAATATGCGCCCCAGCCACACCCTCGTAACTCCAAATACCCGGATTCGTTATAGTCCCCCCCGTAATACTCCAACCGCCCCACGAGGCAGTTATTCCTAAACGAGTCATGAAGGGTATAACGAACATACCCTGTCTCCACATTGGATCAAGAACAGGGTCAGAGGGATCAAAAACTGCTAATTCATACAGTGCCATCGAACCGGCCCAACCGGCAACCAAGGCTGTATGCATTATATGAACAGAAAGCAAGCGCCCAGGATCATTCAATACAACGGTATGCACACGATACCAAGGCAAACCCATGGAAATACCCCTTTATGCTTAGAAAAACGACATTACGTAACTTTATTGCATTGGAAAAACTATACTATGACTATGTTATACTATGACTATGTTATAAACTATGTTATGGATCCCGCTTTTTGGATTATTTCAACGCAAGGGTTCATTTTTGTTCTATTCTATTGGTAATAATGGAACAATTTTCTTCAAAGAGAAGCAGATTTATTCTATACTCGATAAGTATCAATACGCAATGGGGAGGTTAATACCATTTCGGCCGTTCGATCTATGATTTCTCATTGATAGACGTTGTTCAATTTATGTAAAAAAATAACAAAATAACAAAGAAAAAGATATATATTCAATTGGATTGAATGAGAATGGATGAGAGTCTCAAATAAAAATCGGGCTTTTTCATTCGAACTCTAATATTAAAGAAGCAATCGAAGCTCTTTATTCTACTTACATTTTCTATTTATTTTATTGATTCAACTAGGTTTATGTAGTCAATTCGGTCGTTGTGGTCGGACTCTATTATAGATTTCTTAGCACATTAGTCAAAGAAAAGAGAAATTGCAATAGAAATTGTAATAGAAAAATGCAATAGAAATTGCATTCGATAAATCGCAATCAAAATTGTAATCGATGTTGAAAAAAAATGCGAATGGAACGAAAAAATAAAGGAAAAGCAAAGTGAAAATACTAATTACGGTTGCCAAATGAATTCAAATTAAGAGCGAAGAATTGGTAACAGAATTGCTCAAATTGACAGCAGAAGGGGAGAAAGTGAAAGAGGAATTTTTAAAAGTGCAAGAAGAAGACCTGTAAAGATGGAGAGAACAAAGAGAGAAAGATCTATTTTATAGAAAATGAAAAAACATAATGAAAAAAATTGTAAAAAAAGAAATAGAAGAATTAGATCCGAAAGACTAAGAAAGATTCGAATCGTTCAAAAAACTAGGGAAATAAGAGCCATTAGAAGCAGACAAATAGCAGAAGAAAAAATAACGAAATTTGAATTGGAATATGGGTCCCTAGACCCGGAAGACGAAGAAGAAAGGAAAGACTCTTTGGTAAACACGGACGATCAAGAAGAAAAATTGGAAAAATTCAAAAAACTAGTGTCAAAAAACTAGTGTATCGAAACATATACAAGGCAATTCAATAACAAAATCAGAAACAAATCGAAATATCTTATAATCAATCATTTCGAAATAAAGAGGACTCCCCCTTTTTAATTTGCTGGAATTGAGACTTTAGATTCACACAGATCATATCGCATCAATTCATTCAATTCATGTTGAGTAAGCCTCTTTTTACTTACAAGATCAAGTTGGTAAGGATTCAAATAGCTCTTTAATGATCGAGGGGCGTATTTTTATGATATTCAATTAGAAAATAAGAACAAAAGATGAAGAAAAAACTAATAAGAAGATCTCATCCATATCCTTTCAAATCTTTCATGTATAAAATGAAATTATATACTCACTCAGATAGAGATAGAGACTATACTTAATAGATATTAAGTAATAATAATGCCAATTTCTTTCTAATTTTGAATTTGAATAAGATATCTTTATTTTAAAATAAAAAAAAAAAAAAATAAATCAAAAATATAAATAATAATAACAGGTAAAAATAGTAAATCGGGGTACCTATCCTATGACAACTCTTAACTTTCCCTCTGTTTTGGTGCCTTTAGTAGGCCTAGTATTTCCGGCAATTGCAATGGCTTCTTTATTTCTTCATGTTCAAAAAAATAAGATTGTTTAGAGCCGATGGAACAAAATCTCATCCATTTTTTTTTTTCAAAAAAAACTGACACGTATCCTAACACAGATACCCATTTAGTGAAATATGGTATAGGTATAAGAGGCTACGCGGAAAAGTCGTCTGTCTGCAGAAAATGCTATAGGGATAAATGGATTATAGCTAGTTTCAAATAGAACCGAATCGCCGGATGGTTGAAATGTAAAGTTAGTATATCTATATGTATGTGGCTATCTTTAGCTTTAGTGAGATCAGAATCCTACATACAAAGGGTATGTTATTAGTTTAGATCTAACCAATTTCATGAATTATTCCGAAAGGTTCACATCAAACTAGTGTTAGTTGATGCGAGTTACTCCAGAAATAAAAGGACTAAAATGAAATTCATTTGAGGTATTCCCTCAATTGCAAGCCGAATCAAGTATGAGTTGTCGATCAGAACATATATGGATAGAACCTATAACGGGGGCCCGAAAAAGAAGTAATTTATGCTGGGCTATTATTCTTTTTTTAGGTTCATTAGGATTCTTCTTGGTTGGAACTTCCAGTTATCTTGGTAGAAATTTGATATCTTTATTTCCGTCTCAGCAAATCATTTTTTTTCCACAAGGAATTGTGATGTCTTTCTATGGGATCGCGGGTCTTTTTATTAGCTCCTATTTGTGGTGCACAATTTCGTGGAATGTGGGTAGTGGTTATGATCGATTCGATAGAAAAGAAGGAATAGTGTGTATCTTTCGTTGGGGCTTTCCTGGAAAAAATCGTCGGATCTTTCTAAGATTTCTTATCAAAGATATTCAGTCCGTCAGAATAGAAGTCAAAAAGGATATTTATGCTCGTCATCTTGTTTATATGGATATCAGAGGCCAGGCAGCTATTCCATTGACTTGTACTAATGAGACTTTTACTCCACGAGCAATGGAACAAAAAGCTGCCGAATTGGCCTATTTCTTGCATGTACCAATTGAAGTCTTTTAAGAAATGAGCCAATTTCACAGCAAGAGTCCAAAAACGTAAGAATCGTCTTTACATAAGAGATTACTCTAACATAACTTAACTGAAGTTTCTTGAGAACATTCATTCGAGTCAAAGCAGACATATATGGAACAAGTCGAAAATAACAATCTTTGGGGAGGTCTTTTATCTCTTTTATATGTATCGAAATATACACAAGACAATTCAATAACAAAATCAGAAACAAATCGAAATATTTCATAATCAATCATTGCGAAATGAAGAGGGCTCCCCCTTTTAACTTGTTGGAATTAAGACTTTAGATTCACACAGATCATATCTTGGAAATTTTTTTTGATCAAAGTCTCTTTATTAGACTTTTTTGTGCTCCTTAATGATCAATTAAAGTTGAATCTCTTATAACTATCCAATTTCTGTATTTAAGGGGGTTCTCGCGGGCATTTATCGAAAGCAGATATGTGCTTCGAATTTGACCAATAGGAAAACCATTTTTTTATTTATTAATTCGAATTCGAAGTACATTTTTCGTCTATTTCTCTTTTTTTCTAGATTCAGGGACTAAGCATGAAATCACAAATTAAAAAGAGTGAATAGATTCCTAACTTCGATAACTTGTAATAGAACTCATACGCGGGAGAAATATTATATTACAGTCGACGAATGAGATGGGTTCATTAACAATTCACAGCTGAAAAATGGCAAAAAAGAAAACATTCACTCCTCTTTTATATCTGGCATCTATAGTCTTTTTGCCCTGGTGGATTTCTCTATCATTTCAAAAAAGTCTGGAATCCTGGGTTACTGATTCATGGAATACTAGCCAATCCGAAACTTTTTTGAATGATATTGACGAAAAGAGTATTCTAGAAAAATTCATAGAATTAGAGGAACTCCTCCTTTTAGAGGAAATGATCAAGGAATATTCGGAGACACATCTACAAAACCTTCGTATCGGAATTCATAAAGAAACAATCCAATTAATCAAGATACACGACAAGGGTCGTCTTCATCCGATTTTGCACCTCTCAACAAATATAATCTCTTTCATTATTCTAAGCGGGTTTTCCATTTTGGGTAATAAAGAACTTGTTATTCTTAACTCTTGGGCTCAGGAATTCCTATCTAACTTAAGTGACACAATAAAAGCTTTTTCTCTTCTTTTATTAACTGATTTATGTATCGGATTTCATTCGCCCCATGGTTGGGAACTGATGATTGGCTTTGTCTACAAGGATTTTGGCTTTGTTAATAATGATCAAATTATATCTGGCCTTGTTTCCACCTTTCCAGTCATTCTAGATACAATTTTCAAATATTGGATTTTCCGTTATTTAAATCGCGTATCTCCCTCACTTGTAGTGATTTATCATTCAATGAATGACTGAAGCATTATCTACCTAATACAATTAGAATGTTTCTAACTTAGGCAGTTATACATAAGCAAAGTATTGATAATCGTACTTACTCGTTTTCTTTCTACCTATCCCAGAGATTCATCCTATATCTTACTCCAGTCAAATTATTCCATTAAATAACAGAATCGTGGATAGGAAACTCTATTAGCGACCTACCTAATTTATTGTAGAAAATTTCGGAATCAATGATTAGATCATGCAAACTAGAAAAATTTTTTTTTGGATAAAGGAAGAAATTACACGATCTATTTCCGTATCGCTCATGCTATATATCATAACTCATACATCCATTTCAAGTGCATATCCCGTTTTTGCACAGCAAAGTTATGAAAATCCACGAGAAGCGACTGGACGTATTGTCTGCGCCAATTGTCATTTAGCTAATAAGCCCGTGGATATTGAGGTTCCGCAATCGATACTTCCCGATACTGTATTTGAGGCAGTTGTTCGAATTCCTTATGATATGCAACTGAAACAAGTTCTTGCTAATGGGAAAAGGGGGGCTTTGAATGTGGGGGCTGTTCTTATTTTACCAGAAGGTTTTGAATTAGCTCCTCCCGACCGTATTTCTCCCGAAATAAAGGAAAGGATGGGCAATTTATCTTTTCAGAGCTATCGCCCCAATCAAAAAAATATTATTGTCATAGGCCCTGTTCCGGGTCAGAAATATAGTGAAATCCCCTTTCCTATTCTTTCTCCGGACCCCGCTATTAAGAAAGATACTCATTTCTTAAAATATCCTATATACGTAGGCGGAAACAGGGGAAGGGGCCAGATTTATCCTGACGGGAGCAAGAGTAACAATACGGTTTATAATGCTACAGCACCGGGTATAGTAAGCAAAATCATACGAAAAGAGAGGGGGGGATACGAAATAACCATAGCGGATGCATCGGATGGACGTCAAGTAGTTGATATTATCCCTCCGGGACCAGAACTTCTTGTTTCAGAAGGCGAGTCTATCCAATTTGATCAACCGCTGACAAGTAATCCTAATGTGGGCGGCTTTGGTCAAGGAGATGCAGAGATCGTACTTCAAGATCCATTACGTGTACAAGGCCTTTTGTTCTTCTTCGCGTCTGTTATTCTGGCACAAATCTTTTTGGTTCTTAAAAAGAAACAGTTCGAGAAGGTTCAATTGTCCGAAATGAATTTCTAGACTCGCGCATCAAGTTTGTAAAAAGAATTTAGTTCTTTTTAGCAATTTTCATTATCGATGATAAAAAATTAGAAAAAAGCCTTTTGCTTGTTTATACTCTTTTGATACGATATTCGGGTAATTCCTTGTACCACATTCCTAGCCATAGTATGCAAGGTAGGTTGTGTGAAGAAGACTATTTGATTTGATCCCTTCTTTCTTTGTTTTTTTTTTTTTTTTTTATCCAAGGATGTTAATATTGAATATTGTAAGATTAAAATGTTATAAAATACATTTTATTCTAATACAATTCACTTCGGCTAGATCCTATCTGCAAGTAAACATGGATAAATGAAGGTAACAAATATTTTCGGAAGGGCTTATTTGTCTTCCTAGTCTTCGACACAAGAAAGGGGCTTTTTCACGCCCCTTTCTTGTGTCGAAATAATAATGATTCTGAAAACTGTTCATCAAAGATTTCTAGTCTTAGTTTCGATTTTTAAGACGTATCAGAACTCGTTTTTAGTTATTACATATACTATATATACAGAATAAATAAAAAAATATATACAGAATAAATAAAAAAGTGTTGGCCAAAGAAAAAGGGAGGGGCTTTTTTGTTGAGTCAAAAGAACTTCTTCAATGAACTTCTAAAAAATTCTTATAATGATTAAAAACTCAACGGGACCTTCTTCCTCAAATCAGACAAAGAAAGAAGGTAATTCCGTTGAGTTCTTACGCTTTCATGTCTACAACTCAATTCATCCGATTCTTACATGGATGAACCCAATCCGGAATATGAACCATAAAAGAAAACGCCCACTAAACCGATCACAAGAATACCGGCTACAGTACCTATTATCCAAAGAGGAATCCTTCCAGTAGTATCGGCCATTTACCCCACTTCCCTCCACATTTCATCAAATGGTCATGCTAGAGACATAAACAGTCATGGATAATTTTTAGATGAGATCCGTCCGAATGGGCTAAGA